GAGACTCCACTAAAAAAAGGGGCCGAGCTTTCTTATGGTATCTTTATGGATATTGAATAAACCCGAGGTTTTCTTCTTGATTATTTTTTTCTTTTCGACATCTACACTTTTTTTATTCTCTAGGTAGGTTATCTATGAAATGCCAATCCAACACAAGTTCTTATTATTTTATAATAATAATATTATTATTTTTCTCAACGTTCATATTGACAATAGTGTATTGAAAAAATATAATTGATCGTGGATAAATAGATCTATTTATCCACGCCCTATAAGTTTTTTTTACTTTACTTCATGTAAGCGATAGGTTCCTTAAATTCTCTGGGATATATTTCATTTATCTTATCCGGGAATTTTTCAGATTTTCATTATAGCTGTTCATTTTTATGTTCATAATTTACTATAACTATAAAAAAATGTTTTTGATGGGGTTGTGCAATCCACTCTTTTTTTTTTCGATCGTATCTACACACCATAATTCTATTTTTGGGTTGCTAACTCAACGGTAGAGTACTCGGCTTTTAAGTGCGGCTAAAATCTTTTACACATTTGGATGAAGGAACGGATTCGTCCATACCGTTGGTAGAGTTTGTAAGACCCCGACTGATCCTGAGAGGGAACGAATGGAAAAAACAGCATGTCGTATAAATGAATAACTCATATCATAAATAAATAACTTTAAGATAGAGTACTTAACCCTTACGGGATCGGTACAAAATATTTGTTTAGTTTGTTAGAGTTTTAATTCTTAGAGCGGTACAAAAAATCAATTATGGTTGGATCGAGTGAATAAATGGATAGAGCCAAAAAGCTCCAATTATAGGGAAACAAAAAGAGCAACGAGCTTCGGTTCTTAATTCGAATAATTACCAATTACCCGATCTAATTATACGTTAGAAATATATTAGTCCCTGGGGCGGGCAAAGGTTATGAAATCACTTTAATAAGTGGATTCTTCACTTTTTTTTTGAATCCTAACTATTCTATTAATTATATCCCTGTGCGGAGACGAATGTGTAAAAGAAACAGTATATTGAGAAATATAATTCTAAAGTCAAAAGAGCGATCGGGTTGCAAAAATAAAGGATTTCTAAACATCTTCGGTATCTTATAACGAACAAGAACCAATCGGATGGAAAAAGAGAGAATCCATGGATTAATCATTTCCAAGGTATCTTTTCTTACTATGATACCCTGATACCTTGTTTTGACTGTATCGTACCTATGTATCGTATCATTTGATGACCCAAGAAATCCCCGGTTTTGGTTCAAATCGAATTTCAAATGGAGGAATTACAAGGCTATTTAAAGATAGATAGATCGCGAGAACGGGACTTCCTATACCCACTTCTCTTTCAGGAATACATTTATGCACTTGCTCATGATCATGGGTTAAATAAATCGATTCTTTATGAGCCTATGGAAAATTTAGGTTATGACAAAAAATATAGTTTAATAATTGTTAAACGTTTAATTACTCGAATGTATCAACAGAAGCATTTTATTATTTTTACGAATGATTCTAATCCAAATTTTTTTTTCGGGCATAATAAAAATTTGGATTCTCAAATGATATCAGAGGGGGTTGCAGTCATTGTGGAACTTCCATTCTCACTGCGATTAGTATCTTCCCCAGAAAGTAAAGAAATAGACAAATCTATGACTACTTTACGATCAATTCATTCCATATTTCCCTTTTTAGAGGATAAATTATTACATTTAAATCATGTATTAGATATACTAATACCCTACCCTATCCATCTGGAACTATTGGTTCAAACCCTTCGCTCTTGGATACAAGATGCTCCCTTTTTGCACTTATTGAGATTCTTTCTCTACAAGTATCATAATTGGAATAGTTTTATTACTCAAAAAACGAAAATGATTCTCTTTTTTTCAAAAGAGAATCAAAGATTTTTCCTGTTCCTATATAATTTTCATGTATATGAATCGGAATCCATATTTGTTTTTCTCCGTAAACAATCTTATCATTTACGATCAACGTCTTCTAGAGCTTTTCTTGATCGAACACATTTTTATAGAAAAATAGAACATTTTTTAGTGGATTTTCGTAATGATTTTCATACTATCCTATGGTTGTTCAAGGATCCTTTCATACAGTATTTCAGATTTCAAGGAAAATCCATTTTGTCTTCAAAAGGAACCCCTCTTCTGATGAAGAAATGGAAATATTACCTTGTAAATTTATGGGAATGTCATTTTTACTTTTGGTCTCAACCGGATAGGATTCATATAAACCAATTATCCAATCATTTTATCGATTTTCTGGGTTATCTTTCAAGTGTACGACCAACTCCTTCAGCAGTAAGGAGTCAAATGTTAGAAAAGTCATTTATTATAGATATTGTTATTAAAAAGTTTGATACTATAGTTCCAATTATTCCTTTGATTGGATCATTGGCTAAAGCGAAATTTTGTAACTTTTCAGGACATCCCATTAGTAAGCCTGCTTGGGCGGATTCATCAGATTCTGATATTA